TTTTCAATTAATTTCAAATCTTTCACCAAGTATTTAGTTTGAGATTCCCTCGCTTCACAAATAGGATATCTTTACAAATAACAAAGAGGAATCCTTTTTCATACGCGCAGTAATCGTAGATATATTACCAATTGGGTTTTTTATAAACAGAGCCTGGATTTTTCATTTTTTTAGTCCAACCAAAGCCAACCATAAATTATTCTAATTGATAATAGTACTATGAATCCCCACAAACAATGGATCTAATTGCATGCACTTCACGCTCCAATTTTTTGATGATTCCTTTTTTATTTCTTGGGCGAAACAGAGGATATCTCGATCGGGGAAGAGAACGGGGAAATCCCATATGACCCCATATTTCTGACAAGTCGCACTATACGTCAACCCAAGATGCATCTTCCTCTCCAGGAACTCGGAAGGGTACTTTTGGAACACCAATAGGCATGGATTAAAAGAAAAAAGAACTAAATACTCTATTTCACTTTGATATGAAAACGTAACAATAGGGTTTTATTGTCTTTAAAATATTGGCTTTATCATAATTAATTTTATCCATAGATTAGAAAAATTCAAAAATAAAGACAAAATAAATAAAGGAATTTTTTGACGAATAGGTTCTTTTGAAGATAAATTAAGGATGGACGCGTTTACTCCTTGAAAATGGTATCAACCCCCCGTTGCGTATTGGTACTTATCGAGTATAGAATAAACCTGCTTCTCTTTGTTCCTACGAAGAGAATTGTTCAATTATTATGAACAGAATAGAATAAATATTAACCTAACGCTTCCCTTGTTAGGAAATAATCCCTTGAACAAGGGAGGTCATAGGATAGTCATAGTATAGTCTTTTCTAATGCAATAAAGTTGCGCAGTGTCCATTTTTCTTTGCGAAAGGGGTATTTTCCATGGGTTTGCCTTGGTATCGTGTTCATACCGTTGTATTGAATGATCCCGGCCGGTTGCTTTCCGTTCATATAATGCATACAGCTCTGGTTGCTGGTTGGGCGGGCTCGATGGCTCTGTATGAATTATCAGTTTTTGATCCTTCTGACCCTGTTCTTGATCCAATGTGGAGACAGGGTATGTTCGTGATACCCTTCATGACTCGTTTAGGAATAACCAACTCATGGGGAGGTTGGAGTATCACAGGAGGGACTGTAACGAATCCGGGGATTTGGAGTTACGAAGGTGTGGCAGGGGCACATATTGTATTTTCTGGCTTATGCTTTTTGGCAGCTATCTGGCATTGGGTTTATTGGGATCTAGAAATATTTTGTGATGAACGTACAGGAAAACCTTCTTTGGATTTGCCCAAGATCTTTGGAATTCATTTATTTCTATCCGGGGTGGCTTGCTTTGGTTTTGGTGCATTTCATGTAACAGGCTTGTATGGTCCTGGAATATGGGTGTCCGATCCTTATGGACTAACGGGAAAAGTACAACCTGTAAATCCATCATGGGGCGTGGAAGGTTTTGATCCTTTTGTTCCGGGAGGAATAGCTTCTCATCATATTGCAGCGGGTACATTGGGAATATTAGCGGGTCTATTCCATCTTAGTGTCCGACCACCGCAACGTCTATATAAAGGATTGCGTATGGGAAATATTGAAACCGTACTCTCCAGTAGTATCGCGGCTGTCTTTTTTGCAGCTTTTGTTGTTGCTGGAACTATGTGGTATGGTTCAGCAACTACCCCTGTCGAATTATTTGGTCCCACTCGTTATCAATGGGATCAGGGGTACTTCCAGCAAGAGATATATCGAAGAGTTAGTGCTGGGCTAGCAGAAAATCAAAGTTTATCAGAAGCCTGGTCTAAAATTCCTGAAAAATTAGCCTTTTATGATTATATCGGCAATAATCCGGCAAAAGGAGGGTTATTCAGGGCAGGTTCAATGGATAACGGAGATGGAATAGCGGTTGGATGGTTAGGACACCCTATCTTTCGAGATAAAGAGGGGCGTGAGCTTTTTGTACGTCGTATGCCTACTTTTTTTGAAACATTTCCAGTCGTTTTGGTAGACGGCGATGGAATTGTTAGAGCTGATGTGCCTTTTAGAAGGGCAGAATCTAAGTATAGTGTTGAACAAGTAGGTGTAACCGTTGAGTTCTATGGCGGCGAACTCAATGGAGTCAGTTATAGTGACCCTGCTACTGTAAAAAAATATGCTAGACGCGCTCAATTGGGTGAAATTTTTGAATTAGATCGTGCAACTTTGAAATCCGATGGTGTTTTTCGTAGCAGTCCAAGGGGGTGGTTTACTTTTGGGCATGCTTCGTTTGCTTTGCTCTTCTTCTTCGGACACATTTGGCATGGTGCTAGAACCTTGTTCAGAGATGTTTTTGCTGGTATTGACCCAGATTTGGATGCTCAAGTAGAGTTTGGAGCATTCCAAAAACTTGGGGATCCAACTACAAGAAGACAGGTAGTCTGATACAAAACTGCTTTGGTATCTTTCAGCTTTATTTTATTTTTGAAGCGAATTTGACATAGAGTACGAGA